TAGATTTTTTTCTCAATTGGAAATTTCCAATTGAGAAAAAAAGTGATACTTAGTATTAAAAAAGTGATACTTAGTATTATTAGAATTAAGTCCCAGGCCTTATGCTTATGTCATGTCAATTGCGAAATATCTCGTTTGTTGTAACACTTCCTAAAAAACTATTCCATTGGACTAACAATGGGAAGGAAGAAGGCGAGTCGTTCTGCTAATTCCCCATTCTCCAATCAGTCCTTCCCATGGGTTAGTGTCCCACCAAATAATTGGAGGAGTGAAATCCTAATCGAATTCAAAAAAAGCAGTAAGTCCAAGGAAATAAACTAATAAAAAATACGTATTTTTTTTTTTCGGATTAAACAAAGGGATTCGCAAATAAAAGTGCTAACGCTACAACCAGTCCATAAATTGTTAAAGCTTCCATAAAAGCCAGACTAAGCAATAAAGTACCTCGTATTTTTCCCTCCGCCTCGGGCTGTCTCGCGATCCCTTCTACAGCTTGGCCCGCAGCAGTACCTTGACCAACCCCAGGTCCAATAGAAGCAAGCCCGACGGCCAACCCAGCAGCAATAACGGAAGCGGCAGAAATCAGTGGATTCATGATAAGTTCCTCACACCAAAATAAGTAAATAGTTAATGATACAATCAACCAATAAATTATGACTTAATTATTCCATCGCTAAGATCTATACAGTCGAAGGAAATAAGAACTCGGAATTGAAGTAATAATATTATTATTGAATCATCAGAACGGCTTCGATATTTCTTTTTTAGTTTTTATTCACAGAATTTTTTTGAATCCATACCATTCTTTTTGAATTTTTCGTTTTTTCTTATTTTCTTGATTGAATCTCTTTATTCAATAGTCACTTTATTTTATTCATTTAATATTCAATTCACAACTACAAAGGAAATGGGGGGGATTCCATTGGAATTCCTATCTAAATTAACAGTAATAGAGCCGCAGCCGCTTAGATATTACATATATAACTAATTAATATCTAATATTACATATACATGTGTTTCTTGGATAACGTAAATCAACCATTCATATCTTACATTCAATCGGATTATAGAATCATTCTTCGAAACATTCACAAGAGTTGTCTTATACTAATTAGAGTACATACATCTAGTTCGGCCCCCCCTAACCAATCCATTTTTTTTTATAAATTTGAATTTAGTTTTTTGTAAATCTTTATTTTTTCTTTTTTTACTCGCCGACGCAGGTACAATCAATCTACATGGACAAATTCGTTAGATCGAATCGTTGCATCGAAATAGAAGTATTTGATTGATCTAAGTTCAGGTAATTTATTATTTATTAAAATTCTCTTTTGGTCAACCGTTTAATTGGATGAAATCAACTTGAATGGGAATTTTTCTATATAACAATAGCATCTTTTTTAAAATAGCACACTATAATACTATAAGTATTACAATCCTAATTATTATTCAGATTATGATTACTAATATCTAATAATATTGAATATTGGAATTAAATGAACAAAACAATATAAAGATAGTATTCATTGGGGGGGATAAATAGACCGAACTGGAATTTTAGGAAAAAGATCTTTTCGATCTCTTTCCTTTTTTTTACTTCCCCTTTTGTTTGTTGCAATTCCCTAATACCGCTAATATCTTATTTTTGACTATTACTTCTAGTTTATATTTATATAATTTATCTAATATATTTTTATATATTATGCTCCTTAAGCAGATTATCTTGATACGCACATATATTGCGTAAGGCTTAAACTAAAAAAAGACTATTTCGAAAACTAGTCAATGATGACCCTCCATGGATTCGCCTATATAAGCCGCAGCTAAAGTTGCAAAAATAAGAGCTTGAATACCGCTTGTAAATAATCCAAGTAACATGACGGGTATAGGAACCACTGAAGGTACTAAAGAAACAAGAACAAGAACTACTAATTCATCAGCTAATATATTTCCGAAAAGTCGAAAACTAAGCGATAGGGGTTTTGTGAAATCTTCTAAAATATTAATGGGTAAAAGGATTGGAGTTGGTTGAATGTATTTACCAAAATAACCTAATCCTTTTTTACTAAGACCCGCATAGAAATATGCTACTGACGTGAGTAAAGCTAAAGCAACAGTAGTATTTATATCATTTGTAGGCGCGGCTAATTCCCCATGAGGTAACTGTATGATTTTCCAAGGTAAAAGAGCACCCGACCAATTCGAAACAAAAATAAATAGAAACAAAGTTCCAATAAAGGGAACCCATGGACCGTATTCTTCGCCAATCTGAGTTTTGCTCACATCTCGAATGAATTCAAGAACATATTCGAAGAAATTCTGACTGTCAGTAGGAATGGTTTGTGGATTACGAACAGCTATAATGGCTGAACCTAATAAGATAGCAATTACAACCCAAGAAGTAATAATTACTTGGGCATGGACTTGAAAACCTCCTATTTTCCAATAGAAATGTTGGCCGACTTCCACACCGGATATATCGTATAAGCCTTTTAGTGTGTTGATATAACATAATAGAACATTCATATTGCCCTCTGAAAAAAATAGAACTTTAAAAAGAATTATTTTGATTCAACCTTCTCTTTTTTCGACTTGCCTAGTTGACTTATATATATTTGTATACCAATTAATTACATAATATCCATTACATAATATCCATTACATAATATCCCTAGTTACTTGTATCTCTTTTAGGAATCATAACCGATTTCATAAATCTATGGAGTTCCCAAAAGAATTTTTTTATTTTATTATTCATTATTAATATGAATCAAGGATTTCGTATATAACTAGAACGACCCTCACAAATTGCAAATACTAATTTGTTAAGAATTAATCGGATTGAAGCTATCGCGTCATCATTTGCTGGGATCGAAATATCAGCGAGATCTGGGTCACAATTTGTATCGATTAAACAAATCGTTGGAATTCCCAAAATCATACATTCTCGAAGAGCCATATATTCTTCTTGCTGATCAACGATTATTACAATATCGGGTAATCCAGTCATATATTTGATCCCGCCCAGATATGTTTGCAAGTGAGATAATTGTCTCTTCAACATAGCTGAATCTCTTTTCGGAAGACGATTGAGTCTCCCCATCTTTTGTTCCGTTCTCAAGTCCCTGAACTTATGAAGTATCGTTTCCGTAGTATACCAATTCGTTAACATACCGCCTAGCCATTTTTTATTAACATAATGACAACGGGCCCTTATTGCAGCCCGTGCTACTGAATCGGCTGCTTTATTTTTGGTACCAACAATTAAGAATTGCTTTCCCCTACTTGCTGTATCAAAAACTAAATCACAAGCTTCTGATAAAAAACGGGCAGTTCTAATAAGATTTATAATATGAATACCTTTACGCTTTGAAGAGATATAAGGTTCCATTCTAGGATTCCATTTACTAGTACCATGACCAAAATGAACTCCTGCTTCCATCATTTCTTCCAAATGGATGTTCCAATATCTTCTTGTCATTTATTTATCCACACCTCCTTTCTTTTTATTAAAAAAAAGAGAGACGAGGTGCCCTGAAATAGAAATAAATAATTGTTCCGATGGAACCTTCGTTTCTACCTCTAACGGATATTGGCCATTGATACATGATTCAAACCATTAATATTAATTTCTTTCTATTCTATTTGTTATTTTATTATCTTTATTACTATATACCAAATAAAAATAAAAAAAAAAAAAATGACCGCAAATACAAATAGCTAAAAAGAAAGGGGGTGAATCCGCTCTTAGGAATCATTCAACCCTCGAAATGATTGTCTCAGTGTATCGTGTAAATTCCTTGAAATGAAAAAATAAAATAATTCTCTGTGGTGGAACAAAATATCTCGCATTTCTGCCTCGAATAGTTTATTGTTTTTGGTTTCCAAAGGAATGTTGGTATGTTGCCTTGAACGTTGCACTAATCCGTTGAATCCCGTACCAACGGGTATCATCCCCCCTAGAACAACGTTCTCTTTCAGACCTTTCAACCAATCGATACGACCCCGGAGAGCGGCTTTTGCTAAAACTCGAGCAGTTTCTTGAAAACTTGCTTCGGATATAAAACTTTGAGTATTTAGAGATGCTTTCGTTATTCCCAATAAGATAGCTCGGTAACAGATCGCTTCTTCCAAAGCGCGCCCTGTTCGTTCCGCCCGCAACAATTCAATCAGTTCTCCGGGTGAAAAAACATTAGACATTCCCTCTTCTGAAACCAACACTTTTGATGTTATTTGACGCACAATAATTTCTATATGTCGATTATGAATCTGCACCCCCTGAGATCTATAAACTTTTTGGATCTTATTAACCAAAGAGATACGCCCTTGCACTATAGTTAGCTCAGCACCAATCAAGAATCTCCAAGGAATTCCAATAATTTTTGTTATACTCTTGTTCCAACCCTCAATTCTCTTTTCTAGGTTCATCGATATTGAATCAATCGAACGCACTTCTAACACTTGTTCCACTTTTGGAAGACCTTGCGTTATATCCCTAGATCTCGATTTTTCATATATAAATGTAACTAATGTATCTCCTTCGTAAAGGATTTCTCCATAATGGCCATGAACGGTTGCTCCCGGAGTGGCCAAATAAGCTTTAGCTGATCTTATTACTACAGAGTCAATTTGAACAATTAGAACTTGACCCGATTTTAAGTGCGGTCCGTTTTTGGCTATACATAAATTTTCACAAATAAACTGCCCAAGGCTAATTATTCTAGACGCTTCTTCACAATAATTATGATGGAGAAAATTCCAATTCAAATTGAATGGATTCAAAACGATGTTACCGCGCGGATCGGGATTATTATAAATAGAAACCCTACCATTTTCATCCATTAAATAATATTTAAGCACTTGAAAAGTCTCTTTGAAATTGTCAAGTTGTAAATATTTAGTTACCGAGATCTGATTATAAGTTATTAAATGGTAAAATGAATAAAAATGCGCAATTTGAGGGGTTCTTCCTAATCCTAAAGGTCCCAAGGAATTCCTAA